GTGGGTTCTATTTTTGGCTATACACACATTTGCACAAATAAACTGTCCAAGACTTATTATTGTAGATGTCTCTTCAAAATAACAATAATTGTGACATAAAAAATACCAATTCAAATTGAATGGATTCAAAATAATGTTATTGCATATGCATGGGTCGGGATTATAAATTTTCCCATTTTCATCCATTGAATAATATTTAATTACTTGAAAAGTCTGTTTTAAATTGTCAAGTTGAAAATAGTTAGTTACCAAAATAGGATTATGAGTTATTAAATGGGAAAACGAATAAGAATTCCCAATTGGATAGACTGATCCTAAAGGGCCCAGCAAATTCCTAATTGTAATTCGGGGATTTTTTTTAATTGATTCTTTTATTCTATTGTGATATTTTACACCGGTGAATGGATCCATTCGAGAACAATTGGATGATAACAAAATTATCAATGATTGGAATTCCTTATTTCTATTCAACAACGTATGAATAGTTCCTTGACTTGGGTTAAGTAATTGTTGAACTCTTACCTTAGAATAGGAAAAAATGGAAGAAAACGGATTGATATTGGTGCAATCTGATCCATTATCAGAGAGCAATCCCGAACCTAGGGGATCAGCCCTTTTTCCGATATCCGAAATAGGGGATTTTGTCAAGTCGATTCTTAGGAAATGTCGAATCAAACCATTTGTCCTTATTTCAATAAAAGATGAACGGACTTCTTTGCTCGAAGAACTTTTTTTTTTTTCTTTATCCCAATTCAATACTAAACAAGTACGGACTAATTGAATACTTGTATCAAAAATTCCTCTATACGAAATTCCTCGAATTGGTTTGCCATTTCCATAAAGGATATAATTTACAACTCGAAGTCGTACATTGTCTCTTTCCTGCAACAGATTGGGGGGGAAAAGTGTTGCTACATTTAGACCGTCCATTAGTTCATATATGACGACAGGTCGAACCAAAACAAAATACCCCTTTTTGCTAGGTGTAATGCGTTGGACATAGATCCAATTTTTCAATTTTTTTAATCCCTTGGAATTTCTTTTTCCTGTTCCTGGCGGTATCGGTATCAAAACGCCGCTATGTCGGGATATCTTATCTGTTTCTCCAGGAAAATGGATATCTCCAGAAAATATTTTCAGTTCAATCCTTTTTTTTTTCCTATCTACCCGAACCAACCCCCCTCCCCGGCTTCGTATATTTAAAGTGATTTGTGTATCAACCCCAATGATACTATTGTTCCGTACCATTATAGAAGAAGATCCGGGTAAGATATGCACTTCCTCGGGAATGAAAAAAAATCGATCTACTTTCATTTGGGATTTTGACTTAAATTCCTTAACCCCTCGATACTCAATCAAATCTTCCTTTTTGACGATTGACTGCATTTCGATAGCCCCATATTTAGTAATTCCCGAGCTCTTTCTTCGATATCGAGGATCATCAAAATAAGAAAGAATACTATTTCTACGAAAAATACCATTTAAGGGAATTTCAATCGAGATACCGAAAGTGGATAGTAATCCGTTTTCGCGTTCGTGAATCGGTTGAAGTGGCATAAGAAATCTATTTCTTCGCCTCTTTGACAATAAATCAGAATTTTCCCGTAAAATGGTCGGATATAGGAGATTACAACGACCAGTACATATGATTCGATTAAAGTCTAAATAATTCTGAATCCTCTCTTTTTTTTTACCATAAAAATCCGAACTAAAGAATTTGTACCTCATAGGGGCGTTAATTACTGAGAGGTTGGAAGAAATATCTCTTCGCTTGACAGAAAGAGAATGCGCGTTCATTTGATCTTGATCCTTATGAAGTGAAAGGGAGACTAGACTCGATCTGCACGGACCTCCCAATAATATCCATAAATGACTTGTTTTTGGTAAAAGATGGATATTACCATATGTAAACTCGGGTGCATGATACACATCGGTACTCCAGTGCATTTCGCCGTCTGAGTCAGAATAAATATGTTTTCGAACTTTCTCTTTAAAATTCAAAGTGGATGTTCCCGCCCGAATCTCAGCAATCACTTGTTCTGATTCTACATATTGATCGTTTTGAATTAAAAGAAAACTCTTTGATGGAATATTCACATTATGTATAATATCTTCACTCTCAATAGTTACATACAAGTCCATAGAGCATAGAAAAGCAGGATGTCCATGACGTGTACGTGTCGGATGAACTAAATCCTTATTGAATTTTATTTTTCCATTATAAGGAGTTCTCACATGTTCCGCAGTACCTCCTGTGAATACTCCGCCGGTATGAAATGTTCTTAATGTTAATTGAGTACCCGGTTCTCCGATCGATTGACCTGCAATAATACCTACGGCTTCTCCCAATTCAACCAGGTCACCATGAGTAGGACTCTGGCCATAACAAAATCGGCAGATCCAAGATGTACTCCTACAGGTAAAGGGGGTTCGAATAGATATTGTTTCGGCGCGAAACGTTATGAATCGATTGACAAGCCCAACCCCAATGTCTTGATTT